AAATAATTAGGGAGTCGAGCAGGCCTTTTTTTGGGGATAGAGGGACTTGAACCCTCACGATTTTTAAAGTCGACGGATTTTCCTCTTACTATAAATTTCCTTGTTGTCGATATTGACATGTATAATCGGACTCTATCTTTATTCTCGTCCAATTAATCAGTTATTTATCAGACTATGGAGTGAATAATTTAATCAATTAATATTCGATTCTTTCTTCAACTTGAAATCGGTTCAAAACAAAATTCTTTTTTTTTTTATTGCAATTTTGATATAAATAATATTAGTTTGATATAAATAATATTAGATAGAAATAATACTAAAAAAAAAATACAGATTCAGGCCATCATTAATTATTTGCGATTAATTATTTGAGATAGTATTTTAGTACACATACATATGTATATAAAGTTAGCCTTTCTAAAGTTTAGACGAAAAGATTTTACTAATGCACAGCAAAGTAGTCAACTCCATTTGTTAGAACAGCTTCCATTGAGTCTCTGCACCTATCCTTTTTTTTATTCCGTCTTTATGTATATGTATGAACCTTGTTTTGTTTTTGGAAAACAGGATTTGGCTCAGGATTGCCCATTTTAAATTCCAGGGTTTCTCTGAATTTGAAAGTTATCACTTAGTAAGTTTCCATACTAAGGCTCAATCCAATTAAGTCCGTAGCGTCTACCAATTTCGCCATATCCCCCCTTTTATATTAAGATCGATCTTATTATGCTGCTATTCTTTTTTTTTTTCTTTCATTTATAATCTACCGGAACTGTAGAAGTTATTAAAAAAAAAGAATTCCTAGAAAGGTCTTTCTATTTGTATTTGATTTCTTGTCTATCTTCTTTCATCTCGATCGGAGACTCCTATTTGGTCTAATCCGAAATGATTCTAGCATTTCTGTATCCGCAATTCAATATAGATATATACCACATTTATTATATATGCCTCTTCCCCTCTCATTTTTCTCATGCAATTTGAGATACTCGAACGGTCGATTCTTTTCTTTTTTGTTTTGCTATTCTATATTAATTATGTATATTAATTTTGAATAACTAAGAATAAAGAAAACTAACTACGATTCGAGTAGTTTACTAAATTCCCGCGCATGTACAATTTCGGTTGTTATTCTTATGTAGGCCCGCTTAGCTCAGAGGTTAGAGCATCGCATTTGTAATGCGATGGTCATCGGTTCGACTCCGATAGCTGGCTTTTCATTATTTGTTTGATTTTTTTACTTGATTGATAATGTTTTTTTGACATCAAAGAATATTGAAAAAGCTTCTTCCCCTTTTTTCTAAGAATCGCCGATTATATTATTATGTGGGAGAAATTTTCCATTATGAATAGAAAAGTTAAAGCTCTCCAGAAAAACATTATTATTGTATATACAATAAAGTCTGGGAGAGAATCCATCTCATTAGTCTTTGTAATATAATATTTCATGCCCCCCATTTATCATATTTATCCTTTAGTTCAGTTTTAATATGAAATTTCAATAAAATAAGGGAAATAAGGAGTTTTTATGTCACGTTACCGAGGGCCTCGTTTCAAAAAAATACGCCGTCTGGGGGCTTTGCCGGGGCTAACTCGTAAAAGGCCTAGAGCCGTAAGCGATCTTAGAAATCAATCGCGTTCCGGTAAAAAATCTCAATATCGTATTCGTTTAGAAGAAAAACAAAAATTGCGTTTTCATTATGGTCTTACAGAACGACAATTACTTAAATACGTTTGTATCGCCGCAAAAGCAAAAGGGTCAACGGGTCAGGTTTTACTACAATTAATCGAAATGCGTTTGGATAACATCCTTTTTCGATTAGGTATGGCGTCAACTATTCCTCGAGCCCGGCAATTAGTTAACCATAGACATATTTTAGTTAATGGTCGTATAGTAGATATACCAAGTTATCGCTGCAAACCTCGAGATATTATTACAGTGAAGGATGAACAAAAATCTAGAGCTATGATTCAAAACCATCTTGATTCATCCGCCCAGGAGGAATTGCCAAAACATTTGACTTTTCAACCATTCCAACACAAAGGATTGGTCAATCAAATAATAGATAGTAAATGGATTGGCTTGAAAATAAATGAATTATTAGTCGTAGAATATTATTCTCGTCAGACTTAAACCTAACTAAAATAATAAATAATCTAAAATAATAAAATAATAAAATAAAGGTTCGGACAATTTTGCCCCCTGGTTCCTAAGTAAATATAAGCGCGGGAGGGGCTTTTCTCCCATTCATATATCATATATCATATTAGGGGTAGAGATATTTTTATCCTTTGACCACTCTTTACAGTATTTTTTGTACCGCAGAAATGAGGAATACAGACTTTATTTATAGGAAAGGTGGGAATAAAGGTATCCATTCTTATGTGATTTGATATATTTCAGTCAGTAACATTGATAAATTAGATGAAGGTACGGAAAGAGAGGGATTCGAACCCTCGGTAAACAAAAAAAGCCTACATAGCAGTTCCAATGCTACGCCTTGAACCACTCGGCCATCTTTCCTACATAACGATTCTGGACCAGAAACCGAGTAAATCGCGAGTCATTCATATTACATTATTGGATAGGTGCGGTATGTACAATCTAATTTTAACTATAACTAAAAAAACGAAAAAAAAAAGAGAAACCGCCCGTTCGAGTCCTCCCTATCCATTGATTTAAGCCGGTCTAGTTATCAGAAAGGGATGCGCGCGCTGTCTACGAATATATCTTTATTGTTTTTAACAAATTTAACAAAGAATTTTTCAAAAAAAAATTCTCTTTATTCCCCAGCGACTTTTATTTGATTAAAATTCAAAGTTTTCTATTTTTATAGTTAGTTTCTATTTTTTTTTTTTTCTGAGTCAAGTCTCTTTTTATGTTATTTTGTACTGTACAATTCCTTTTTTTGTGGGGTCGTTTTCTCACGAGAGGTAATAAAAATAAATTATAAAATGGATTGAGTGCTACCTATGCCTAGATCCCGGATAACTGGAAATTTTATTGATAAGACCTTTTCAATTGTAGCCAATATCTTATTACGAATAATTCCGACAACTTCAGGAGAAAAAGAGGCATTTACCTATTACCGAGATGGTGTGATTTGATTTTTTATTTTTTTTACTTAACTTACCACTATCAAGCCTGAGGAAAAAAAAAGATTAGTCGGGATAGAAAGATTTGAAATAACTCTACGCCTGGTGAAGGTGAAGTTTATAAATAAAACAATTCCTTCTGTTGTGTATTCCCGATTAATGCAGCCTCAGATGCTTCAATTGTCGATTCTAGCATTGAGCGAAAGGTTGAACCTAGAACTATGGTTCTGTATTGCAGGTTAACCCAATTCCACTAGTACCATATAAATAGGCAGCATAGAGGAAGAAGCACTACGTCTAGGAATCAACAACACGAAAACTTTGTTATAAATTATCCCTTTTCTTTATTGGGATCAAACTAAGAACAATGGTTGGGACAACAAGCATCCATCTCGTTCGTACTTTGAATACCCATATAACCGTCGAAGACTGTTGAAGTGACTAATTCCTAGAAATTAAGAGGCGTTGAGGACAAAGAAATTGTTGGAGTTAACTTAACATTTTTATCTAGTACTGACGCGCTCGATGTTACGAAAAGATCTTTTGCAGTAAGGTTGGCTAGAGATTTCTTGTAAAAACACTAGCCCCATTCAGTTCATAATGAGAATATTTTACTGCCTTTTGATTCACTGTATTATTCTCATTATGCACATAAGGGAGGAGCCGTATGAGATGAAAATCTCACGTACGGTTCTGGAACGGAGATTCTTTAATTTAAATTGAATAACGACCGTAACGAATGTCCGCCCAATCTGAAGGAAATTATGCGGAAGCTTTACAGAATTATTATGAAGCTATGCGCCTAGAAATTGATCCCTATGACCGAAGTTATATACTCTATAATATAGGCCTTATTCACACAAGTAATGGAGAACACACAAAAGCTTTGGAATATTATTTTCGGGCACTAGAACGAAACCCTTTCTTACCACAAGCTTTTAACAATATGGCCGTGATCTGTCATTACGTGCGACTATCTCCACTATAGAAAGAAAAAGAAAGAGCCAAATCCACTAGTAAAAAAAAAAATAGGCTTTCTACATATACATCGTCAAAAAGAACGATTTTTATCAGCTGTAGCAAAGAAAGAAACTTCATAGAAGTCAAAATAGGAAGAAAAAAAAATAGGCTTATATACTATATTCTATGGATAAAGGATCTAATTGATAGAGGAAGTACCGTAAAGATCAATTAGCGAGATTTTTGGCCGATACACTAAGAACTGCTTCCTTATGTCTTATGTCATAATATGAGACATACTTTAGGAATCAACTTATGTAACAGAGGCGATCGCCTAAAGTATTGAGCAGCGGTGCAGCATCAGATCCCAAAGATAGTAAGTCCTTTCTTTCTTATGAGGAAGGGTCTTTTTCAAAGATTCTATATAAAATTTATCTATTTCTATATGAAAGCGAGATAGTTACCTTTCAGAAAATTCTAATGATAGTAGAATGCCTACGCTTTATTCTTCTGAGGGTGGGAGAAAAGATAAAACAAAACGGATTATTAATCAAATCCAAATTCAAATTCGAAACTCATGTAATTAACCCCCTTTGGTTAACTCGAGAAAAAAAAAGGGGGGGGTACCAAAACAATTGACTACGGAGCCGTATGAGGTAGGAAACTCTCAAGTACGGTTCTAAGGAAAGGAATTTACTCGCCTATTCCGACCGAGGAGAACAGGCCATTCGTCAGGGAGATTCCGAAATTGCAGAGGCGTGGTTCGATCAAGCCGCTGAGTATTGGAAACAAGCCATAGCGCTTACTCCTGGAAATTATATCGAAGCACAGAACTGGTTGAAGATTACAAGGCGTTTTCAATAAGCTAAGAACACTCTCTTTGAGTATTTTTCTTATTTTATTTATTATTATTTAGTTTTATTATTTTTTATTTTCTATTTATTTATTAT